GACTCCGCACTTAGTTCGAGGCGTACATGTCTGCAAAGAGAAAAACTGTGCCAAATACGACTTCGTCCTTATGGAAGGTCTTGAGTATGCAGCCCTACTTGGGTTGGGGCCCCATTTCTTTCCACCATCAGGCCTTTTGAAGTCGGAAGAAAGGGAGGGAACAATGAAAGGCCGGAGAGTCTTCTTCGAATTCGTTACCCTAGCGAGAGGATCAGGCAACTCAGACAAGAAAAGGAGGCCATCGATGCTATGATATCCAGCATCAAGGCCGAAATCCCAAGGCTGAGAATTACCGAGCAGCTGCTCTGTCAAAACTCCTCGTCTTAAGGCGAAAATAGAATAAGTCTGCGATCATTTTGAAAAGACGGTCTGTTCCCTTAACCCAAAGGCTTTTTGGGAACGTCACACGTGGGAAGTTGAACTTCCTTATCGCAAGGGTTTCGACGAGAAAAAGCATCCCCACTAAATCAAGAGCAGTTCAGATGCCCGAAAGAAGTCATAATGTTGGAAGAAGTGGATGATCTCTTGAAGAAGGGCCTAATTAGGCCAAGTAAGAGTCCATGGTCCAGCGCTGCAAAATACGTCAATAACTTAAATGAGCAAGAAAGGAGAATGCCAAGGTTAGTGATCAACTATAAACCCCTTTCAGAGGCCCTCCAGTGGATTAGGTATCCCGTACCTAATCGACAAACACTTTTTCTAAGAAGAGATGGAGCAATAATATTGAGCAAGTTCGACCTTAAATCAGGATTTTGGCAAGTTCGAATCGCTGAGAAAGATCGATACAAGACGGCATTCTCGGTCCCAATGGGGCAGTATGAATGGTGCGTCATGCCATTCGGGTTGAAGAATGCCCCGTCAGAATTTCAACGCATCATGGATCAGATCATCCGGCCGTTTGACTCCTTTGCAATAGCCTATATCGATGACGTCTTTACTAAAGATCAAGACGTCGCCAAGCCAAGCATCTTGAAGCCTTCAGGAAAGCAATTGAGAGATACGGCATGGCCCTGTCCGCAAAAAAGATGAAGCTCTTCCAAGAAGAAGTTTAGTTTCTTGGCCAACAAATCAAATTAAGGATGGTCAAATCCAAGTCCATGATCATTCTATCGAATTCGCCAGAACTTTCCCTGACAAGATTACCGAAATAAATCCACTTCAAATCTTTCTTTTTTGCTTCCATTTTATCTTTGATTATTATAAAGACCTTGCTGCGGATAGAAAAATCCTGTCCAATCGCCTGAGAAAGAATGCTCCGAAGCAATGGACAGAAGTGCATACAAAGGCGGTCCAGATTGATGACCATGTCTAAGGACGGTTGGGATCTTGGGATCATGAGATGGGTCATATTTAGCTTGGGTGATCTCCTTGGTAGGACCCACCCTCCATGTTGTGATGTATGTACGACACAGGTAGGTTGATAGGATTAGGAGGTGGCCGGACGTGCGGGCGTCCTGATTTCGAACTCTTTTGGTTAAAAAATAGAATGAATTCGTTGGTTGAATAGTCGTTGGAAGTCAAAAAAAGTCCTTTGGCCGTCCATGGGTTCTTACCAACGAGCCGGTTTTTAGTTTTTTCAAAAGAAAGAGAAATGAGAACAAGGGCTTTGATGATGTCTACGTCTTATATGGTGGTATTGGCACCATAGGCCCTATACGGGCCCAACCAACTCATCAGTCCAGACTGTGGGATTTTTGGCCCATCTCTTGGGTGGCCCATAGCTCAAGGTCGTGCTGATCCAATGATCCTAACCGTCTGTTGTAGACACCAGTGAGATCAACTGGGTTGTGAGCTCTTTTTTCGTTTGATGCTTTTTCCTTATACTTAGAATAACGAAATAAGGATTTAGTAGATAATTTTTAATAAATATTTCTTATTTGAAAGCCCTTGATTCCCGTAAGGCGTTTTCTTGTAGTTTGTTTCAAAAGTGTGCCAAGCGAAGGTTTTCTGGCTTAACGAGAGCTGGTTTGAGCCCACGACGATCTGTAATCGGCGGGCCCGAGCTCCAGCTTTGCTTGCTTCGCGGTATTGCGTGAAGGTGTTTGGCGCGCACGGCGCGGTATAAGGGCGGTGGGTTTTTTTGGGCATAGGTTGTAGTTCCTTTTCCAGAAGAGAATTCATCATCCGATGAAAGATCCAGACCTGTAGTTAGCTCAGCGCTTGAGCAGCACTCCCAGTGTGAGGTGATAACTCTAACTACACAATTCAGGTGGCATAGCGCCCTTTTCTTTTTCAAACCAAGGGAAGCTACTTTGTGATGGTGGCTTCCCGAAGGGGGAGAAGTGTAGTGATGAGGGAAGCAGATCACAAGTGGTTCTTCCCTCTTAAAATAGTGCATCCATCTATCCTAGTTCTGAGCTGAGAGAGAGTCACTCCTTGGACGGGGCGCCTCAGTTTCCGCCTTGTGAGCTTAAGACATATCAGAGACAGAAGAAGAAGGCACAGTCCATTGAGCCAACGATGACCTATCAAATTCCCTCTCAGGACTCAGGTACGCCTATCACTGAAATACCTCCTCTTTCTCCTGTTGCTTCTTCTTCCTCGGATCTTGATTTACCAATTGCTCTTAGGAAAGGAAAGAGATCATGTACTAACCATCCCATTAGCCATTTTCTCTCTTATCGTGCCCTGACTTTCAAGCAGCCATTTCTTCAATCAGAGAACCTTCCAGTCTTGCCGAAGCATTGTCTCACCCGAAGTGGAAGAAAGCTATGGAAGAGGAAATGGAAGCCTTGCAGAGAAATGGGACTTGGGAACTTGTTCCATTGCCTGAAGGGAAAGGCCCTACTTATGATGGGGGGGGGATGCAGATGGGTTTATACCGTGAAGGCCTGATGGGTCCATAGAAAGATAGTTGGCCCGGTTAGTAGCAAAGGAGTTCACTCAGACTTATGGCGTTGATTATGAAGAAACCTTTGCCCCCGTTGCAAAGATGAAATCCGTTCGCCTTCTCCTTTCCATTGCAGCCAACAAGGGATGGCCTCTATATCAACTGGATGTCAAGAAGGCATTCTTGAATGGTGACCTTCAAGAATCAGTATATATGACTCCTCCACCTGGATTCACGTGTAAGGGGGAGGAAGGCAAAGTGTGCAAACTCAGGAAAGCCATCTACGGTCTCAAACAGTCTCCCAGAGCGTGGTTTGAGAGATTTAGCGGGGCTATGGTAGAGATTGGGTTCAGGCGGTGCCATGCAGACTACTCCGTGTTCATCAAACGAAGGGCCGAAAGAACAACTGTTCTTCTAGTGTATGTGGAAGATATTGTCCTTACTGGTGATGATGGGAAATCCATCAAGGCGGGTAAAGTTTTTGACATCAAAGATCTTGGAGAACTAAGAGACTGATTGGGTATCGAAGTTGCTCGATCTAAACGTGGCATTTATATCTCCCAGAGGAAGTACGTTCTTGATCTTCTTCGGGAAACAGGAAAACTTGGTGCGAAGCCTATAGACTCGCCTATGGAGGTTCATCATCGTCTCAGCACTGAAGAAGGGGAACTGATCCTAGAGCGTATCAAAGGTTAGTTGGAAAGCCTCTTTCAGACCCTCACTATTACGAGACCGGACCTTACCTACGCTGTTGGTGTAGTGAGCCATCAGTTCCTCATTTAGAAGCAGTTCATCGGATTCTTTGGTATCTCAAGGCATCTCCTGGTAAAGGGATCCTATATGGTAACCATGGTCACTTGTAACTATCTGCTTATTCCGATGCGGACTGGGCTGGCTCACATTGTGATAGGCGCTCCACTACTGGGTACTGTACGAAGGGGGTAACCTAGTCACGTTACAAAGCAAAAAACAGCCGATAGTACTTTAAGGTGTGGCGAGATCGAGTGCAGAGCCTAAAGAAGTAGGGGTATAGGGTTATGGCTCATACTACGTGTGAGTTGGTCTGGCTCAAGAGTTTCATGCAGGAGCTTGGTTTTTTTGTTTCTGGACCAATGAGGATGCCCCCCTTACTAGAAAGGGACAACCAAGCTGCTATCCACATATCCACCAATCTGGTCTTCCATGAAAGGACAAAACATATGGAGGTGGCCCTGTCTTTAATGCACTTTGTGAGGGAAAAGGTTGTCTCAAAGGAAATTTGCACTCCATATGTTCAGACCGAAGATCAGTTAGCCGACATGTTCACAAAGTCCCTTGGGCGTGATCGCATTCAGAGTCTCTTGAGCAAGCTGGGCATGATTTACTCTAATGCACCAGCTTGAGGGAGAGTGGAGCGAAGGGATTCCTTGAAAGAGGAAACGAGTGAAACCGCTTTCCCGAGGGGGCAAGAGAACATCGTCTGAGCGGCTTCTACCTTATATATGTTATTTGACGATAGAGATTTGGAACGAACCGCTGTGAAGCAAACCAAGCAACCTACAACCCCAGGAATGTATGTAGAAAAGAGGGCTTAGGAAGAATAGGAGCTTTCTGAGACTCCTCACATAAAGCAAACCAACTAAAGGTATTAGTATAATGAAAGCGCCAGCTCATGGATGAGCGATCAGAGTGACTAATCGGCACGGAGCGAAATGCCACTCAATTGAAAAGCATAGTAGCTCGACCACCCATCGGGGGAGAATATGAGATTGGGGCAAACAGTCCCGCCGACTATGGCTGACAAGGAGCCTAGCCCCTAACCTATTAAGTAAGAAAAGAACAGATGCGCGAGCCGCTCGATTATATACGATCTTGGAAGAAAGGGATTTTCGAACAACCGAAGGTGGGGACTATGAAAAAGTCTTTTCTTTACCTCGTAGCCCCGTTTCACCTAAACCGCCTAACCTCCAAGCAGAAACTCTGTAGCAGTCCGCATCGCCGAATCGTTAGTCTATAAGCCCGAACCGCGCTATTCGCCTACTGATCTCTTCTTCTCTATCAGCCTATACGATATACCGGTATTACACCACCGTCGCTTCAGAGTCTAGTGTACCGGGGTTCCCGCTGATACTTGAAACTATATACTCGATTCTTCAAGAGATGATTTGAAATCCACTGAAGGGGACTAAGAAAAAGCCCATTCTTGACAACTATTTCAACTTAGGGGAAAGCGTGGAAGAAGAAAGGGAGGTTGGCTCAGTCCTTATATCTTAGTTGAAGTGGATCGATATTCCATTCACATCTGGCGGGGCGCACTTAAAGCGATTTCCATGATTGTTTGAAAAGTTGTTGGGTTCGCTTTTTCGATTCCTACAGGAGCAGCACAAAATTCGCTCGTTAGCTACACCCGCGTTAACCTGCACTCCCACTCGCTCACCTGCCTAGGCTCGCTTCGTTCCTATATAGTTGCAGGCAGATGTATGCTATTGATCTCGGGAATAGGATTTGGACTACTAACTTTGCCCGCTTCAGTCAGCCCAGCACCTACTTACTTGGAAAAATTGGACCATAAAAGTTCAAGGGTTGTATTCCCGACTTTGTTCTACTGAGCAGGACTATCGACAGGAGGGAAATGCGTATGCAGAGAGAGGTCAGCTAAATGCATCAATTCTAGGATTGACGCCAGCCAGCTTTCATCATCAGAGAAGAAGGGAGGCCTACTTCCTGAGGTTGGACAAGAAATCTCGTAAGAAAAGAATGAATTTGCCTTCATAGACTTCCATTTCAAGTTTACCTTCTTTCATTTTCGCGGGATTTTGGATAGCACGTCGAGTTCCATTCTGAGAGGCATCTTCCGATCGAGAAAGTGGCATCTCGCCTACCGAGAAAAGTGAGCTCGCCGAGTTCCTTTCCTAGACGTCGACTTCAAGTCTATCTTTTTTATCTTGTATATCGGGGAAACTTAGCAAGCCAATTTCCATTCACAGATGCATCTTCTGATCAGACTTTTTCTATCTCCCTTGGTGAGAAAAGTGGATTATCGGTAGTCCCACCCAAGCCAGGACTAGAGGAGATCTGCTCCGACCTAAAGGACCTTTGCAGGGGGTCAATGCTAGGATAATTCCAAGTGTTCGGGGTCGAAGGATAATGCCCAGCGCGCAACAAGGAACGGAGTTATTGCCGATAGGCAAAGCCAAATTCCTTCTTTTTCTGAGCTAAGGAGTCTGTCTGTTTTCCTGGATCGAAGGTCTGGACCAATCAGCCGCGGGAGCTGCTCCGGATCTTCTAATGTAAACAGCTTAAACAATTTATCTACATTGCCCAGCCTTATCTTGAATAATGGCACTACAGCCTATTATCCCACTCTTGTCTGGCGCGATAGGATCAGGGCTGGGGAGGCGTCCAAAATTTGGCTGCTAGGTGGGGTGAACTTCATTTTTTTTTTTAATAGGATAGGGCGCCGTAGATTGATAGATTGAGTGGGGCCTAGCCCAAGTGACTGAGCTGGTGCCACCGATCGCCCTAGTGCAGGGGTTCGATAATGGTTTTGGCCGTGAGCTAAGGGGCCTAGGCATTCGCTTGATCCACTTTATTTCTTCGTGCTAGGGTTGGAGTCTTTGCGCATGGTAGTGGAGAGGGCGAAGTCCTTTGAAAAAGGACTAAGAGCTTCCTTCCCGCCTTTACCCAGCTAAAGGTAAAGGTACGGATTAGGTGGCGAAGAAGAGACGGAGGAGCTTCCTCCCCCATTGACGGCTCACGAATATGAGTCCCACGTTTAGGAGAAGAACTGAGATAGGCTGCTTTTGCTCTGTCTCTATCCGAGGAAAGAGTGTACCGAATCCGCCTCCTTACATTAGTCTCGTGCAAACACGATTTAGACGTACTTTCAAGTTACAAAACCCTGGCTTTTTTGATTCAATTACTCTATGACCACTCATTTGGAGGTTAGCTTTTCAACTATTATCGTACAATAAGAATTTTCGTGAATCGACCTTTCAACTATGCCAAAAACCCGGTTTTTTAGCCGGCCTAGCCGATTTGTAAACAAACGTAGTGTTACGCTTAACACATCCAATTTGATCATCAGATCCTTTTCCTCAGCGTACCTTCGATCTATTTGCATTTTGCTTTTGGATTTCCCTTCCTAGATGGACATTTCAAGCGTACCTGATTTCATTTTCCCCGTATTTTTTGTTGCCACAGGGAAAGATTAGCTTCATTCCCCTTCTCGAACCGGTAATTCATCCCAGAGCCTAGGCTTAGAGCTCATAGTACTCATACTCTCACATCGGATACTAAAGCACCGGAGTCAATAGCAGCCTCTTCTGCGGCGCTTATTCCCACAGCAGGCTCAATAGCTGCGGTTACGGATTCAATTGCTAAGAGGGCATTCGAGTCGAGTAAACTATACGATAGTGAAGTTCCTTGCGAGAGGTAAGTTCTTAGGAATCGATTGAATCACAGGAAAGACCAGATCAACCAGTATACGGCCTTTGAAAAGCAAGCGCAACTAGTCTTGGCGAGCTATGAACGAATATTTAGCTTGACCAAGAATTGCTGTTGTTGAATCAGTTTCAAGTGGTGGGATCATCTTCATATATAAGAGTGGAATCCCGTCTCCTGAAAGGAGCGATCTCCTCCTCAAAGTAGAAGGAGCATAATCGAAGAAAGATGGTTGCGTATTCTAAGTAGTTGATCTCACGTGCTATCCAAAAGTCTTCCCGATTCCTGTTGAGTACACAATTCATACTTTCAGTTCGTTTACACAGTACGAGAAAGACAATTCTAAAGAATGGGACTCAAGCAACTTTTTTAGATTCTATTCTTTCATATAGCAATAGCATCAACATGACAATAACATTACAAAGCGATATAGGCATTTATCCCATCCATCAACCGAGAAAGACACCTACGTTACACTAACAGGAGCGCGCTTCTTTATTCAAAACAAAAATACATTATGAAATGAACCCACATATAAAAGTGGGCGGGTCTGCTCATTATTTGTGTTCGTACATTTCTTCATTATTGCAATACAAATAACACCTCCACTATACTAGTGATGGAGGGGATTCGCGCCGGATGGAACAAGGCGTTTTGAACCATATACTACTGTTGCTGGAATGAAACGCAGCCTCGGAACAGAATTATGCTGCTTGCTGGGCCCTGATGGTGGAACTGGCATTTTTTGGGGGAAGAAAGCGGCCCCCTTTTGCGGCAGAGTGGGCAGGTGCCTAGCCACTGGGAAGAAGATGGATGACTCGGGTCCTGTAGTTAGGTAATCTCCTGCTACTGGTAACGGCGGGACCAAGGAAGTACATCCTTGAAGCATTTGTTCCCGGGCAAGGGTTGAAATCAAAGTCATTGGCGAGTTCTTCATAGCTTGAATCGTTTTGTTGGCCGGAATAAGCAGAAGATGGTGGGGAAGGGCACAGGTTCTCCCCTTTCCTCTTAAATCGATAGATGTGGGTTCCTTAGTGTCTATCCCCCCTTTTTTCACTGGCATGGGAACGGAACGAAGGAAGAAGAGCTTGGGCCTGTACCCGCCCTGAACAAAGGCGGATCGGTGGAAAAAGAGAATGACTAGGCGAGGAGGAGCAGCTAAAGACTACTTTCTACATAGCACACGTTCAGGAGAGAGGGATAAAACCTTTAGCAAGTACTACTTTGATCTTTGACCTTAGCCTAGCAGTAGGAGGATTCTCTATCGCCGCTTTCATGTGACCACGAATGGCTCTTGTTCCCAGACCGGGATATCATATCCTCCTAGATGGCGAGAATCGTGTCTTATTGCTTTCATTCCTATTCTATTTCGCTCTTATTCCGCTAAAGCCAGGAGAGCGTCTGCTCCTTCTTTTGATGCCGTTCTTCTGGGTGATACAGACTCAGAGTCAAGACCTGTGACAGCGTCCTATTTTAAGACTCTTATCCCCGCTTCCTCCTTTTCGCCTAGGTCAATCAGCCTAATCCCTCACGTATAATAGAATAGATCACGCCTCTAACTATTAATAAATTAATATAATTTAGGATTGTAGGCTAGATTCAAGGTATGCCTAAAGGTATGCCAGTTGATTAATTCTACTCCACTTTCCAAATTGGGTTAGTGTTACATCTATCATTGGTCTCTCTTATATAATAGAAAGTAACTCTATTGGTCTGCCCCTCTAACTAGAAATTTCATAAGAGAAGACAGATGGTAGGGTAGAGTAGATTCGACGGTTGCGTAGAGAAGTTCTACGAACCTTCTTTCATGATGTAGTTCTTTTCTCATCGAGATTGGGTTGGTGTTCAGTGTACCGTACTGTATCGAAAATCATGCATTGGATGGATGCCCAAGGCCATCACCTTTGCATAGTAGTTTGCTCCTCCGATTGCTTCTTCTTTGAGCCGTATCTTGCTGGTAGCCAGTCTTTCACTGGAGCCCCCTAACTCCCAAGCTTTCGTGGTTGGACAAACCCAACCGGCTATTTCCGGCTAGTCTCTCTATTTTATCTTTCGGGAGCAGAGCAGTCAAAGAATGAACCAAACCAAATGATTGTTCTAGAATGGCTATTCCTCACAATCGCTCCTTGTGATGCTGCGGAACCATGGCAATTAGGATCTCAAGACGCAGCAACACCTATGATGCAAGGAATAATGGACTTACATCACGCTAGTCTCGTTCTTGAGTGGGGGGTCGTGGAAGAAGTGGGTTCGACTCCCATAGCCCCCATGTGGCGAACGCTTAATATGTGTAATGCAAACATGATACTTTCTGTTTTGTCGAGTCCTGTTTTGGTCTCTGGTTTGATGGTTGCACGTGCTAAAAATCCGGTACATTCCGTTTTGTTTCTCATTCTAGTCTTTCGCGACACTTCAGGTTTACTTCTTTTGTTAGGTCTCGACTTCTTCGCTATGATCTTCCTAGTAGGAGCTATTGCCGTTTCATTCCTATTCGTTGTTATGATTCCACAACAATGGATATGGAAGGGCGCCAAGTTCGTTCTTAAGAAGATCAGGGCTTACTTTGTTGTACTCATTATTACTCCCGTGCTCTGGGACTGGGGCTTGGCTTTGGTGGCCCCTCTCGTGGAAGGGGTCCTCGACTTTCTTATTTCTTCAATGGAAACTCTCCCCATTGGAGGCGGGGGAGGCGATGCCGGCCCTTCGAGACGCCCAGTTCCGGACCTCAACCGGACCCCAACCCCAGAG